AACTCTCTCCCGATGAATTGTATAATCGTTGGAATTATAAGAATGAACAAAAAAAGAAAAATCTAAGTAATGAATTTAGAAAAAGGGTCCAGGCTTTAGATAAGGGATATCTTTCTCTAAATACACTCCAAAAAAGGACTAGATTGTGTAATGATAAAACTAAAAAAGAGTACTTACCTAAAATATATGATCCCTTATTGAGTGGGTCATACCGCAGAAAAATCCAGTTTTTTTTTTCACCTTCAATTTTAAATAAAACTTCCATAAAAAATTATATAGAGCCGATTTGGATAAATAAAATTCATCTTTTTCTTCTTATTACTAATTATCAAAAATTCGATCCAAAAACAGATGCAAAATCATTTTTAACAGAAATTGGTTATTTCTTTAACTTAATTAATAAATTTACCGGAAAATCACGAAATTTTAAGGAACTCCCTTTATTTTCAGATCACAAAGAAGAAAAAATAGATTTAGAAAATCGAATCAAAATTTTCAAATTTTTATTTGATACAGTTATCCCGAATTCAAAAAATAAAACAATTAAAAAAAATTCTATTGGAATAAAAGAAATAAGTAAACACGTTCCTCGATGGCCATATAAATTAATTGATGATTTGGAACAACAAGAGGGAGAAGAAAATGAAGAAAGCATGGCGCAAGATCATGAAATTCGTTCACGAAAAGCCAAACGTATAGTTATTTTTACTGATAATCAACAAAATACGGATAAAAATACGGGTACTTCTAATACCGCAGATGAAGATACAACGAGTTCTGATCAAATAGACAAAGTAACTTTGATACGTTATTCCCAACAACCGGACTTTCGTCGAGACATAATAAAAGGATCCATGCGAGCACAAAGACGCAAAATACCTATTTTGGGGCTATTTCAAGCAAATGTACATTCCCCCCTTTTTTTGGACAGAATAGACAAATCTCTTTTTTTTCCTTTTGACATTTCTGAACTGATGAAAACAATGTTTATAAATTGGCTGTGTAAAAACGTAGAATTCACAATTTCGGATTCTACTTATACAGAGAAAAAAACAAAAGAAAGTCAAAAAAAAGAAGAAAGTCAAAAAAAAGAAGAGGACAAAAGAGAAGACGGGAAAAGAGAGGAAAAAGTTCGGGTAGAAATAGCCGAAGCTTGGGATAGCATTCCTTTTGCTCAAGTAATAAGAGGGTGTGCTTTAGTAACCCAATCGATTCTTAGAAAATATCTTATTTTACCTTTTTTAATAATAACTAAAAATCTCATTCGTATACTATTTTTTCAAATTCCCGAATGGTCTGAGGATTTTAAGGATTGGAGTAGAGAAATGCATGTTAAATGTACCTATAATGGAGTTCAATTATCCGAAAAGGAATTTCCAAAAAACTGGTTAACAGACGGGATTCAAATAAAGATCCTATTTCCTTTTCGTCTAAAACCTTGGCACAGATCTAAGTTAAAACTCCCTCACAAAGATCCAATGAAAAAAAAAACAAAAAAAACGGATTTTTGTTTTTTAACAGTTTTGGGACTGGAAGTTGAATTGCCTTTTGATTCCCCCCGAAAACGGCTTTCTCTCTTTGCACCCATCTTTAAAAAACTCGAAAAAAAAATGAGAAAAACGAAAAAAAATGCTTTGCGAGTTATAGCAATTTTAGAAGAAAAAAAAAATTGGGTCATCAAAACCTTTTTTTTTCGAAAAGAAATACTAAAAAAACTTTCAAAATCAAAAAGAAATCAAAATTTATTATCTGGATTTATAAAAGTATATGAATTGAATGAAATAAAAAAAAAAAAAGATTCGATAATCAATAACAAAAACGGGATGATTCAAGAATCGTCTACTCCAATTCAATCTATCGCTTGGACAAATTATTCACTAACAGAGAAAAAAATGACAGAGAAAAAAACGAAAGATCTTTCTTCTAGAAGAAAGATAATTATAAATCAAATAGAAAAAGTTACAAAAGAAAAGGAAACAAAAATTATAACCTCAGAAATACATATTAATCCTAAAAAAATAAGTTATAATGTTAAAAAATTAAAATCATCAAAAAATATTTCACAGATATTAAAAAGAGGAAATGCTCGATTAGTGCGTAAATTCCATTTTTTTATAAAAATTTTGATTCAAAGGATATACATAGATATCTTTTTAACTATCATTAATATTCCGAGGATCAATATACAGTTTTTTCTTGAATCAACAAAAAAAATTATTACTAACTGCGTTTACAAGAATGAAAAAAATCACAAAAAAATCGATAAAAAAAAGCAAAATAAAATTCACTTTCTTTCGATTATAAAAAAGTCACTTAATCTTAATAATCGTAATATTGCTGTTAGTAATAACAATTCGCAGATTTTGGGGGGTATATCTTCTTTGTCACAAGCATATGTATTTTACAAATTATCACAAACCCAAATTATTAATTTCTATAAGTTAAAATCTATCCTTCAATATCAGGACCTTTTTCTTAAGAATGAAATAAAGGATTATTTTAGAGACCAAGGGCTATTTAATTCCGAATTAAAAGATAAAAATTTTCAAAATTTTGTAATGAATCAATGGAAAAACTGGTTAAGGAGTCATTATCAATATAAATATGATTTAGCTCAGATTAGATGGTCTAGATTAATATCACAAAAATGGCGAAATAGAATCAAGCAACACCATATGGTTCAAAATAAAAAATTACATAAATTCCATTTATATGAAAAAGGCCAATTAATTCATTACGAAAAAGGAAATAATTTTGCGGCAGACTCATTACCGCATCAAAAAAAGAATTTTCAAAAACACTATAGATATAATCTTTTGTCATATAAATCTATTAATTATGAAAATAAGAAGAACTCATATATTTATGGATCCCCATTACAAGTAAATACTAAACAAGAGATTTCTTATAATTACAACACAAATAAAAGCAAATTTTTTGACATGTTGGAAAGTATTCCTATCAATAATTATCTAACGGAAGATGATATTACCGATATGGAGAAAAACCTGACTAGAAAATATTTTGATTGGAAAATTCTCCATTTTTTTCTTAAAAAAAAAAAAAAGGTCGATTTTGATTCCTGGATTGATATTGGAAGTAAAGAAAAAAAAAATCCTAAGACTAGGACTAATAAGTATCAAATAATTAATAAAATCGATAAGAAAAATCTTCTTTTTTTTACAATTCACCAAGATCAAGAAGCCAATTCGCCCAATCAAAAAAAAAATCTTTTTGATTGGATGGGAATGAATAAAGAAATACAAAATCGTCTCATATCCAATTTTGAACTTTGGTTCTTTCGAAAGTTTGTGATATTTTATAACACATATAAGATAAAACCGTGGGCAATATCCGTCCAATTTCTTCTTTTAAATTTTCATAAAAATGAAAATGTTATTAAGAATACTAAAATCAACGGGGAGAAAAAGGGCGATCCTTTTATATCTATATCATCGAATAAAAAAAAATTCATTGAATTAGAGCATCGAAATCACGAAGAAAAAGAATCCGAAGACCAAAAGCATTTTGGATCAGTTTTGACAAATCAAGAAAAAGATATTGAAAAAGATTCTATGGGATTAGATACGAAAAAACATAAAAATAAAAAGCAAAACAAAAGTAATACAGAAATAGAGCTTGATTTATTCCTAAAACGATATTTATGTGTCCAATTAAAATGGAATGGTTCTTTAAATCAAAAAATAATCAATAATATCAAAGTATATTGTCTCCTGCTTAGACTGACAAATCCACGAGAAATTCTTATATCTTCTATTCAAAGACAAGAAATAAGTCTGAATATTCTGACATTTGAGAAAAATTTAACTCTTAACGAATTGATTAAAAAGGGAATATTTAGTATCGAGCCTCTGCGTTTGTCAGTAAAAAATGATGGACAATTTATTTTGTATCAAACGGTAGGTATTTTATTAGTTCATAAGAACAAACAAAAAATTAATCAAAAATACAGAGAAAAAATCTATATTGACAAAAAGCATTTTTCCGAACCTATTGAAAGACATCAAAGTTTAATTGGAAATAGAGACAAAAATAATTATGATTTACTTGTTCCTGAAAATATTTTATCTCCTAAACGTCGTAGAGAATTAAGGATTCTAACTTCTTTCAATTTTAAAAACCAAAATGATATTCATATAAATAAAGAAATTTTCAATATTAATAAAATAAAAAACTACAGTCCCATTTTTTATATTGATAAAAGTAAACATTGTTTTGATAGAGACAAAAATAAACTAATTAAATTCAAATTTTTTCTTTGGCCCCTTTTTCGACTAGAAGATTTAGCTTGTATGAATCGCTATTGGTTTGATACTAATAATGCCAGTCGCTTCAGTACGGTAAGAATATACATATATCCACGGGCTCCGTTTTAGTAAAGGTACATTTGTCATATATATCCCATAGCATATCTGACCAGTATATAAAAACAAGAAATGAGCATGTTATTCTTTTACACTCCATATTCATATGGAATTCAATCATATATTAATTAGATCTAGAAATGAATCAATGGATTTTTTTTTACTTTCAATTTTAGAAAGATAAATTTTAATTGTATTTGATAAAATTTTGAATGACTAACAAAGAAAGATTATTGCGTATACAAAATAAAATGAACTGACATTATTATTTATTAATACATTTTTTTATTATTACTGATCAATAAAAAATATTTTAAACCAAAAAATATTATAAACTACAAAAAAACTAAAAAAAGAAGGTTTTTTATGGTAAAAAATTCATTCATTTCAGTTATTTCACAAGAAGAAAAAAACGAAAACAAAGGATCTGTTGAATTTCAAATAGTAAGTTTCACTAATAAGATACGAAGACTTACTTCACATTTGGAATTGCATAGAAAAGACTATTCATCTCAGAGAGGTTTGCGGAAAATTCTAGGAAAACGCCAACGATCGTTGTCTTATTTAGCAAAAAAAAATAGACTACGTTATAAAGAATTAATTAGCCGATTGGATATTCGAGAGTCAAAAACTCGTTAATTTGAAGAGTTTTTTTGAATTATTTGATTTATTAGATCTTAAGATGAATTTCTTTTTGTTTTCAGTAATTTAATTCATGGAAGAATAGATCGAGGAAACCCCTATGAATGTACCAGCTGTGCGAAAAGACCTTATGACAGTCAATATGGGTCCCCACCACCCATCAATGCATGGTGTTCTTCGACTCATCGTTACTCTAGACGGCGAAGATGTTATTGATTGTGAACCAATATTAGGTTATTTACACAGAGGCATGGAAAAAATTGCGGAAAATCGAACAATTATACAATATTTGCCCTATGTAACACGTTGGGATTATTTAGCTACTATGTTCACAGAAGCAATAACAGTAAATGGCCCAGAACTGCTAGGAAATATTCAAGTGCCTAAAAGAGCTAGTTATATCAGGGTAATTATGCTGGAATTGAGTCGTATAGCTTCTCATTTATTATGGCTTGGCCCTTTTATGGCGGATATTGGGGCACAGACTCCTTTCTTCTATATTTTTAGAGAGAGGGAGTTAGTATATGATTTATTCGAAGCTGCCACTGGTATGAGAATGATGCATAATTATTTTCGTATTGGGGGAGTAGCAGCTGATTTACCTCATGGCTGGATAGATAAATGTTTGGATTTTTGCAATTATTTTTTAACAAGAGTTGTTGAATATCAAAAACTTATTACGCGAAATCCTATTTTTTTAGAACGAGTTGAAGGGGTTGGGATTGTTGGTCCAGGGGAAGCAATAAATTGGGGATTGTCCGGGCCAATGCTACGAGCTTCCGGAATACAATGGGATCTTCGTAAAATTGATCGTTATGAGTGTTACGACGAATTTGATTGGGAGGTCCAGTGGCAAAAAGAAGGAGATGCATTAGCTCGTTATTTAGTCCGAATCGGTGAAATGCCGGAATCTATAAAAATTATTCAACAGGCTCTGGAAGGAATTCCAGGGGGTCCCTATGAAAATTTAGAAATCCGACGTTTTAATAAAGAAGGGAATCCAGAATGGAACGATTTCGAATATCGATTCATTAGTAAAAAAACCTCTCCTACTTTTGAATTACCGAAACAAGAACTTTATGTGAGAGTCGAAGCTCCAAAAGGAGAATTGGGAATTTTTTTAATAGGGGATCAAAGCGGTTTTCCTTGGAGATGGAAAATTCGCCCTCCGGGTTTTATCAATTTGCAAATTCTTCCTGAATTAGTTAAAAGAATGAAATTGGCCGATATTATGACAATACTAGGTAGTATAGATATCATTATGGGAGAAGTTGATCGTTGAAATGATAATTGATACAAGAGAAGTACAAGCTATCAATTCTTTTTCTAGATTAGAATCCTTAAACGAGGTCTATGGAATTCTATCGGTCTTTGCCCCTATTTTAATTCTTGTATTGGGAATCACGATAGGCATACTAGTAATTGTATGGTTAGAAAGAGAAATATCTGCGGGGATACAACAACGTATTGGACCTGAATATGCTGGTCCTTTAGGGGTTCTTCAAGCTCTAGCAGATGGGACAAAACTCCTTTTCAAAGAGAATCTTTTTCCATCTAGAGGAGATACTCGTTTATTTAGTATTGGACCATCCATAGCAGTCATATCAACTTTATTAAGCTATTCAGTAATTCCTTTTAGCTATCACTTTGTTTTAACTGATCTAAATATTGGTGTTTTTTTATGGATTGCCATTTCAAGTATTGCTCCCGTTGGACTTCTTATGTCAGGATATGGATCAAATAATAAATATTCCTTTTTAGGTGGTCTACGCGCTGCTGCTCAATCGATTAGTTATGAAATACCATTAACTCTTTGTGTGTTATCCATATCTCTACGTGTGATTCGTTGAAACATAAATTTTTCCCTTTTCTTTTTAGGAATAAGACGAAATGAATTGAATAGATATCTTTATTTTTTATTCATCATTTTGGTTGATGAACTAAATTGGATAATTGGATAGTTATATGAGTGAAAGAAAACAACTTCTCAATTTGAAGTAAAAAATTTAGACTCATTTCCTATGTACAAGAGTAAAACAGAAAAAAAAAAAGAAGACCAGTTGCCCCAAGATTGGTTGATTAGTCATCCTGACTTGAAGCGGGCTCAAAAGATCAATCTTATTGAGTTTTCAATATCATTTATATGTATTACCATAATTCGAGCAAGTGATTAAGCAAAAATGGGTGGATGGTTAGGAACACCAAGATACAAAAAGGATTAGTAATAGAGATTTTGAAAACTATCTATGTCTAAAATAAAAGGCGTCCTAATAGAAAATAGATAATAGAAAAGTATATTAATTGGGGCTTTAAGTTGGTAGAAATGATCAGGCAGTACTCCCCATGATTCCGATCCAGAGTATGCTCCTACCCACTGATTAAAGAAATAACTATCAGGAACGAAACAATCCTTTCATTTTTTTTAATGCCCCCTTTTTTCAGAAATTTTCAGAAAGAAGAATAGGAACGAAAAAAAAAAGAATCGAATTCCAATAGAATTTTTTTTCTTTTGCCTATATCAATATTCATAAAGATGGGATTCGTGTCTTAATTGAGAATATCTAATTCTTTTTCGTAATTGAAAATGATAGGTTGAAATATCTATTGGTATTTTTTTTAGAAGGAATATTTTCCTTTTTACTTTTACAAAGAGTATTTTATCGAAGGATTCAAGTTATTACTCAAAAAAGAAAAATTGAATAAAGGATGAGATCAATTCAGAAGTACTTTTATTATAACAGATAGAATTTCGTTGCTCGAATTTTGGAACGTCGATAGATTTGATTTTGATCCTATCTATTCTATAAATATATCAAAATAAATAATACGATTTGGTCCTTAAATTTTTTTTTATAGCTTTCGAGGAGCCGTATGAGGTGAGAATCTCATGTACGGTTCTGTAATAGCGATGGGAACAGTAATGTTCTTACCGACTATAATTATCTAATAGTTCAAGTACAGTTGATATAGTTGAGGCACAATCAAAATGTGGTTTTTGGGGGTGGAATTTGTGGCGTCAACCTATAGGATTTCTCATTTTTTTGATTTCTTCTCTAGCAGAGTGTGAAAGATTGCCTTTTGATTTACCAGAAGCAGAAGAAGAATTAGTAGCAGGCTATCAAACCGAATATTCAGGTATAAAATTTGGTTTATTTTATATTGCTTCCTATCTAAACTTATTAGTTTCTTCATTATTTGTAACAGTTCTTTACTTGGGTGGTTGGAATATTTCTATTCCGTATATATCCGTTCCTGAGCTTTTTCAAATAAATAAAATAGGTGGAGTCTTTGAAAGAACAATTGGTATCCTTATTACATTGGTTAAAACTTTTTTGTTCTTGTTCATTCCTATTACAACAAGATGGACTTTACCTAGACTAAGAATGGACCAACTTTTAAATCTTGGATGGAAATTTCTTTTACCTATTTCTCTCGGCAATTTTTTATTAACAACCTCTTTCCAACTCCTTTCACTATAAAAGAATAAAAAAAAAGAATAACAAAAAAGCTTTTTCTAGATTCATGATTTGTCTTCAAACAAGAGAAAAAAACAAACATAAAATTATTCATAAAAATTCACGATATGTTTCCTATGGTAACTGGATTCATGAATTATGGGCAACAAACCATACGAGCTGCAAGGTACATTGGTGAAGGTTTCATGATTACCTTATCCCATGCAAACCGTTTACCTGTAACAATTCAATATCCTTATGAAAAATTAATCACATCGGAGCGTTTCCGCGGTCGAATCCATTTTGAATTTGATAAATGCATTGCTTGTGAAGTCTGTGTTCGTGTATGTCCTATCGATCTACCTGTTGTTGATTGGCAATTGGAAACTGACATTCGAAAGAAACGTTTGCTTAATTACAGTATCGATTTTGGAATCTGTATATTTTGTGGCAACTGTGTTGAGTATTGTCCAACAAATTGTTTATCAATGACTGAAGAATATGAACTTTCTACTTATGATCGTCACGAATTGAATTATAATCAAATTGCTTTAGGCCGTTTACCAATGTCAGTAGTTGACGATTATACAATTCGAACAATTTTGAACTCAACTCAACAAAAAAAATAGAAAAATCCCTTTGATTGATTAAAAAGTACAATTATTAAACAAAAATTATGTTTTGACCTAGAAGGAGGGAAATGGGGTTGCTTTTATTTTTCTTGGTCAATAACTATAAAAATAACAAATTCCAACTATTGATTTGATTGATTAGAATAGCATCGCGACTCAATTTGGATTGAAAATCTATTAATATCTCTGTAATTTTATCCATAATTTTTTGAGAATAAAATTTAGAATGTCTTTTTTGAGAAAGAATGAGATTAGTACAATAGCTGTACTTATAGTAATATAACTTATAGTAATCTATAAGGGTTTAATTCAATTAAGACCTATTATAAAAAAAAAGTTTTTCCTGGTCAAGTCAATAAGGTCATGAAAAAACAATTCAATTTTTTTACCTCTTATTTTACGTGCAATGGATTTGCCTGGACTAATACATGATTTTCTTTTAGTTTTTCTGGGATTAGGTCTTATATTAGGAGGTCTAGGAGTGGTATTACTTACCAATCCAATTTATTCTGCTTTTTCATTGGGATTTGTTCTTGTTTGTATATCTTTATTCTATATTTTATCAAACTCTCATTTTGTAGCTGCTGCACAGCTCCTTATTTATGTGGGAGCTATAAATGTTTTAATTCTATTTGCCGTGATGTTCATGAATGGTTCAGAATATTACAAAGATTGGAATCTTTGGACTGTTGGAAACGGGGTTACTTCCTTAGTTTGTACAAGCATTTTTATTTCACTAATTACTATTATTTCAGATACATCATGGTACGGGATTATTTGGACTACAAGAACAAATCAGATTTTAGAACAAGATTTAATAAGTAATGGTCAACAAATTGGAATTCATTTATCAACAGATTTTTTTCTTCCATTTGACTTTATTTCAATAATTCTTTTAGTTGCTTTGATAGGTGCGATTGCTGTGGCTCGCCAGTAATAAATCTTTAGAATTACTAATCGCAATCAAAATTAAATTTTATGTTATCATATTTATTTTATTCTCCTTCAATTCTATTTAAAGATTATTTATGTAGAAATTCTTTTATTTTATTTGATCCACATATTTCTTTGTTCTGTACTTGTGATATTCTAGTCAATCCAATTTGTTGATGTTGAATTGCGTTCATATTGAAAAAATCGAAATTTATAAGGAGTTGGTCAATGATGCTCGAACATGTACTTGTGTTGAGTGCCTATTTATTTTCTATCGGTATCTATGGATTGATCACGAGTCGAAATATGGTTAGAGCCCTTATGTGCCTTGAACTTATACTAAATGCAGTTAATATAAATTTCGTAACATTTTCTGATTTTTTTGATAGCCGCCAACTAAAAGGAAATATTTTTTCAATTTTTGTTATAGCTATCGCAGCCGCTGAAGCAGCTATTGGACCGGCTATTGTTTCGTCAATTTATCGTAACAGAAAATCAATCGGTATCAATCAATCGAATTTGTTGAATAAATAGTATTAATCAATTACAATATAATTTTCATATTCATTAATTCGAGTTGGCATGTATGATACGTAGTAACTTATCAGATCATGTTTGCGAAAACGTAAGAAATGCAAATTTCTTGGTTCCACTCTATCTCATGAGCGGATCCAGAATTGAATAGGAAAATTCTGCTAAATCATTGATTCGTCTAGTGTCTAAATATATGATGATTCATTTAGAAATTTACTAGATTGAAATTTTATAACGTTAAAAAATTAGAAATCCAATGTCACATTCAGTAAAGATTTATGATACATGTATAGGGTGTACTCAGTGTGTCCGAGCCTGTCCCACCGATGTATTAGAAATGATACCTTGGGATGGATGTAAAGCCAAGCAAATTGCTTCTGCTCCAAGAACAGAGGACTGCGTTGGTTGTAAAAGATGCGAATCCGCCTGTCCAACAGATTTCTTGAGCGTTCGAGTTTATTTATGGCATGAAACAACTCGAAGCATGGCTCTAGCTTATTGATACTTTCCAAAAAAACCACTTGAATATATTTGATTTTTTGTTTACCGGCAAAAACTCGTACTCGAAAAAAAACATAATATATATATATATTTATTATGTTTTCGAGCACGGGTTTTTCTAGTCTAAGTGTATTTTGTCTTTACCACGAATTCTTTTCCTTGGTTAACAATGCTTGTAGTTTTACCAATATCTGCGGGTTCCTTAATTTTCCTTTTCCCTCATAGAGGAAATAAGGTAATTAAGTGGTATACTTTATGTATATGCGTCTTAGAGCTCCTTTTAATGACTTATGCGTTCTCTTATTATTTCCAATTGGACGATCCATTAATCCAATTAACAGAAAATTATAAATGGATCAATTTTTTTGATTTTTACTGGAGATTGGGAATAGATGGATTTTCTTTAGGGCCTATTTTATTGACAGGGTTTATCACCACTTTAGCTACTTTAGCGGCTCGGCCAATTAATCGGGATTCCCGATTGTTCCATTTTCTGATGTTAGCAATGTATAGTGGTCAAATAGGATTATTTTCTTCTCAAGATCTTTTACTTTTTTTTATCATGTGGGAGTTAGAATTAATTCCCGTTTATCTACTTCTATCAATGTGGGGGGGAAAGAAACGTCTGTATTCCGCTACAAAGTTTATTTTGTATACTGCAGGAGGTTCTGTTTTTTTATTAATGGGGGCTTTGGGTATCACTTTATATGGTTCCAATGAACCAAGATTCCATTTTGAAATATCAGCCAATCAATCATATCCTGCGGCGCTAGAAATATTTTTTTATATTGGATTTCTTATTGCTTTTGCTGTCAAATTACCGATTATACCCTTACACACCTGGTTACCAGACACCCATGGGGAAGCCCATTACAGTACTTGTATGCTTCTAGCCGGAATCTTATTAAAAATGGGAGCATATGGATTGATTCGAATCAATATGGAATTATTACCTCACGCCCATTCTATCTTTTCTCCCTGTTTGATAATAGTGGGCGTAATGCAAATAATCTATGCAGCTTTAACATCTCCCGGTCAACGAAATTTAAAAAAAAGAATAGCCTATTCTTCTGTATCTCATATGGGTTTCATAATTATAGGAATTTGCTCCATAAGTGATATAGGGTTGAATGGAGCCATTTTACAAATAATATCGCATGGATTTATTGGTGCTGCACTTTTTTTCTTGGCGGGAACGGGTTATGATAGAATACGTCGTGTTTATCTTGACGAAATGGGTGGAATGGCTACCCCAATGCCAAAAATATTTACGACATTCAGTATTTTATCACTAGCTTCTCTTGCATTACCGGGCATGAGTGGTTTTTTTGCAGAATTAATAGTCTTTTTGGGAATAATTACCGGTCAAAAATATCTTTTAATGTCAAAAATATTAATTACTTTTGTAATGGCAGTTGGAATGATATTAACCCCTATTTATTTATTATCTATGTTACGCCAGATATTTTATGGGTACAAGCCGTTTAATGTCCCAAACTCTTATTTTTTTGATTCTGGGCCGCGGGAGTTATTTGTTTCGATTTCTATACTTCTGCCTGTAATAGGTATTGGTATTTATCCGGATTTCGTTTTTTCATTATCAATTGATAAGGTCGAAGCTATTCTATCTAATTATTTTTATAGGTAGTTTTTCTAAATAAAACAAAAAATCAAAAAGAAATCCTTATGTTATACAAAAAAAAAAAAAAAAATGTTATACAATAAAAAAACTTTTCTTTTCGTCTCTTAAAATTAAGTTAAAAAAATGAATTGTGAATTGTAACCAAATTGTTTTGGCATTTTGGCATTTGTGAGAACTTTTTGAATCAAGTAATATGCCGATTCAAAAGGTTCTCAACGGTTTACCTGAAGTTTTTGTATATATGTTTTGTTGTCCTATATAATTACATTCGTCAGACCCTTTCAATTAAATTAACATTTAATTGGTAAATTAGATGTTAATTGTTAATGCAAACGAACCATAACTATGTAAACCTATTCCTAATAAATTAACTCCAAAATAACATATCCAAATTAGAAGAAAACCGATAGAAGCGACAATTGCAGAATTCAAACCCTCCAATTTTTTATTTGTTCGAGTATGAAAATAAATCGCAAATATAGTCCACGTAATAAATGCCCAAGTTTCCTTTGGATCCCAATTCCAATATGATCCCCACGCTTCATTAGCCCAGACTGCTCCGGAAAGAATACCTATAGTTAAAAAGATAAATCCTATACTTATAATACGATAACCCCAATCATCTAATTGTTGAATCAATTGAAACCTATAATAATTCCTATTATTGTAAGAAAGAAAAGAAATATCTCTGAAAACATTCTTTCTTTCCGGCATATATTGTATCTCACTAAAGGAAAATGAATCATTTAATAAATTATTCTTTTTATCAACAATTCTTATAATTTTTCGAAATGTGATTACTAGAAATGCTACTGATAGTAATGATCCACACAAAAGAGCTGCATAACCCAATATCATCATACTTACGTGCATCATTAACCAATGGGATTGGAGAGCGGGCACTAAGATTTCGGAGTGATGCATGTCAGTTAAAAGACCCGAAGTAGTAAATCCTTGGGTAAAAAAAGAACTTGGCGCGGTTATTGCGCTTAAATAATTTGTGTGTTTTTTAAGATACGGAACCATATGAATAATGGAAAAAACCCATGAAAGAAAGATTAATGATTCATATAAATCACTTAATGGTAAATGTCTCAAAAAAATCCAACGAGTAACTAATAATCCTGTTATACAGAAAAAAGTAATTATCATGCCCTTTTCTGACGAATCATATAGTTCTACGAATTCATCGACTAATAAAGTTATCAAATGAATTGTAATTACAATTGACACGACTGAAAAAGATATATGAGTTAATATATGTTCTAAAGTCGAAAATATCATAAAATTCAAAAATTTTTAAATAAAAAAGGTTCTGATTCTATGGAATTGAAATCGGAAATTGAATTCATTATAGGATTTATTGCACCCTTTTGAAAATTCCAGAAAGTTATGCCGCTACTCGGACTCGAACCGAGATGCTCTAGCACTGCTTCCTAAGAGCAGCGTGTCTACCGATTTCACCATAGCGGCTTGCTCGAAATCATAATAGTCGATTGTTTTTTAATCGTCGAGAGTCAATTCAATGTAATTTTAGAAACATTACAAAAAATTAATGAAGAAAAATTCATTTAAAAATAGAATATAATGTATAATGAAAAAATCAAAATTTTTTTACTTTTTTATGGATATGGATTACGATTTGAATATTTCAAGATATATGGAAATCTTTTCCATTTTATTATGCATAGAATTCTTTAACAACAACAACCAAATTCTGGGCATATCATATAACATAACAAAACAAAAAAAAAATGGATTTCTATTACGTACTAAAAGATAAAAGAAAATCCTGTCTAATTTAATATATACCTTGATCCCCTTTTTTCCATCCCAAGCATATTAAAGTAGATCATTCAAAAATCTGTTCTTTTCTATTCAAATAGTATAAATAATAAAATAGTATAAATAAAAAAAAAAAGACAAAACTTATGAATATTTATTATTGTGATTGTGACAAATGAGTCGATGGGAAAAAAAGAATAGACTCCCTATCCCGAAAATGATAAAAGATCCTAACAATAAAAATAAAGATGAAACCTCGTGTCTTCTCTTTTTTCTTTTTTTTTTTTCAAACAAAAAAGTACTGTTTTTCAAATTCAATAGACAAAAGAATTTTTTATTCTACATATGAAAAAACCAAAAAGTAGTTCCATTTAATATTGATTATTTCAAACCATTGAAAAAGAATGAAAATCTTTATCTTTCTATATAATTTAAATTTTATTTTATTTATGATTATGATTTTCTAATAGAAATTAGAAAATCATAAACGAAATTAGACCTTTTATTATCTCAAATCAAATTAGATTATTTCAACCTTTAATTTTTTATTTGTTCCACAAAAAAACTTTTAGAATTACCTGTAGAAAGGGATTTCGCTAATGAAAGAGCCTTCAATACTACCCAATATCCCTTCCTTTTCCAAATATTTTTTCGAATACGCTTTTTTGATATAGAAATACGCTTTTTTGGAACTGCCATTAAAAAAAAAATAAGTTTTTTATTGTTAAATTTGGATGTGAAAGACATTTATTGTTTTTGGTTTGAAAAAATCGTTTTTTACTATTTCTTATTTATTATTAATAAAAATGGAGTATGGAAATTATCCTTTTTTCATAAAAAGAAGCCTATTCCCTTATTTTTTTACTTATTTTTTTTCACTAGTATATTGATTTGACCAATTCTAACTTTTTGGTTTAAATATGTGAAGTATTTTGGAGAAATTAACAATTATTAATAATAAAATAAAAAATTAAAATTCGACTTTTTTATATTTTTGTTTTTTGTTATATATATTATATATATTCCTATTTTCTTTTGCTATTTATATATAAATATATATTTTTCGAATATTTTCTATAATTTTTACATATTTTCTATTATATATATATTTTTCTCATATATATATTTTATTTTATTGACTATTTTTTACGGGCTGACTTATTTAAAAAGATATAAGAACCGATGAATCAGAAACAATTAATTATTAATTAAAAAGTTTTTTATGGAACATATATATCAATATTCATGGATCATACCTTTCGTTACATTCCCAATGCCTATATTAATAGCAGCCGGACTCCTACTTTTTCCAGCAGCGACAAAAAAACTTCGTCGTATATGGGTTTTTCCAAGCGTTTTATTGTTAAGTATAGTCATGATTTTTTCAATTGATCTGTCTATTCAGCAAATAAATAGCAGTTTTTTTTATCAATATATATGGTCGTGGACTATCAATAATGATTTTTCTTTAGAGTTCGGATACTTGATTGACCCACTTACTTCTATTTTGTCAGTATTAATTACTACAGTTGGAATTTTGGTTCTTTTTTATAGTGATAATTATATGTCTCATGATCAAGGCTATTTAAGATTTTTTGCTTATATGAGCTTTTTCAATACTTCAATGTTGGGATTAGTTACTAGTTCTAATTTGATACAAATTTATATTTTTTGGGAATTGGTTGGAATGTGTTCTTATCTATTAATAGGTTTTTGGTTTACACGACCTATTGCATCAAATGCTTGTCAAAAAGCGTTTGTAACTAATCGTGTAGGGGATTTTGGTTTATTATTAGGAATTTTAGGTCTTTATTGGATAACGGGCAGTTTCGAATTTCGGGATTTGTTCAAAATATTCAATAACTTGATTTCTAATAATCAGGTTAATTTTTTATTTGTTATTTTGTGTGCCTTTCTACTATTTTCCGGTGCAATTGCGAAATCAGCGCAATTTCCTCTTCATGTATGGTTACCGGACGCCATGGAGGGTCCTACTCCTATTTCGGCTTTGATACATGCTGCTACTATGGTAGCCGCAGGAATCTTTCTTCTAGCTCGGCTTTTTCCTCTTTTCGTAGTCATACCTTACATAATGAATCTAATCGCTTTGATAGGTATAATAACCGTCTTTTTAGGGGCTACTTTAGCTCTTGCCCAAAAAGATATTAAGAGAAGTTTAGCCTATTCTACAATGTCTCAATTGGGTTATATGATGTTAGCTCTAGGTATGGGGTCTTATCGAGCCGCTTTATTTCATTTGATTACTCATGCCTATTCGAAGGCATTGTTGTTTTTAGGATCTGGCTCCATTATTCATTCAATGGAAACTATTGTTGGTTATTCTCCAGATAAGAGTCAAAATATGGCTCTGATGGGTGGTTTAACAAAACATATTCCAATTACAAAAGCCGCTTTTTTATTAGGAACACTTTCACTTTGTGGTATTCCGCCTTTCGCCTGTTTTTGGTCCAAAGATGAGATTCTTAATGATAGTTGGTTGTATTCCCCTATTTTCGCAATAATAGCTTGTTTCACAGCAGGATTAACCGCATTTTATATGTTTCGGGTTTATTTACTTACTTTTGGGGGACATTTAAATGTTCATTTTAAAAATTACAAAAATAGTTCATTTTATTCAATATCTTTATGGGGTAAAGAAGAATCAAAAACACTTAACAACAATTTTCGTTTATTATCTTTATTGGCAATGAATAATAATAAAAGGATTTCTTTTTTTTGGAAGGATACATATCAAATGCAAATTGGCCATAATTTTAGAAATATGACTATGGCATGGCTTCTTATTACTATTAAATATTTTAATACGAAAAAGATTTTTTCCTATCCCCATGAATCGGATAATACTATGTTATTTCCTATGCTTGTTTTGGTACTATTTACTTTGTTTATTGGAGCCATAGGAATTCCCTTCAATCAATTTCATAAAGAAGGGGTGCAGTTGGATATTTTGTCAAAACTTTTAACTCCATC